GGAGGATTCGAACCCCCGTCCTCTGCAGGACTATATTTCGAGTCTAGTGTGCTTACCTTTCTCTCGAGGCAGGAGAACGTAGTAGAGTTACGTTCACCATTTCAATTCTACAGATATATATATATGCTTGTCAACCGTGCTGAACTGAATTTTCCTTTTTTCTTTCCCAAACTTATCAAATATAAGACTTCATTCAGGTTTAAGGAAAGCCCCCGGACCTTTTTCATGACTCATCGTCTATTCGTGGGGTGGTAAGGTATCCCTTATAGACTGGGATGGTCGAGGGTTCGACTGCCTCCTCGCCCACAATCAATCATCCCTAAAGGGGTGATCAATTCTCCTTTCTTACAGAGAATTTTATCACGACCTAACAAGCCCACGTCTCTCTCGCGAGCAAATCTTTTATTCATTATCAGAATAATGATACCATAGGAAAAAACAAAAAAGAAGGGCATTTTTTTTCGCCTAGATACTTAAATGTAGTAGCAGGGGTTGTTACTGCACAACCCCAATTGTGCATCGTGCGGAAATAGTTATATCTCCTCCGGAATAGACGAGTGATCATTTTCCTAGCAAGTGATTCTGGGTGCGAAAAGACAAATACAAGCTAGATAGGAGAATGTCAGGATCAATTCCCGAAAAAGATATAATTATTTCATTATAAGTTGCAGAAACAGACTAGTTGGGACAATAGAACCGGCTTTTAATACACAAATCATTTGAAAAGCAATTTCGTGTCACAACTTGAAATGAGTCTAAAATAAGGTATTCTGTGTGATCCCGATAATGGGATCTATTAATATACCCGATAGGATTGATGCTAGTGCACGAATAATCATAGCTATTTCGATAGAACTCTTCGAAATTGAAGTTGATGAAGAAACTAATGAATTTTGTATATAAATTGTGGATGTGCCGCTCCTCTCATTCTTCCCAGTGAACATTAATTTAATTATTTTTAGATAATAATATATAGAAATGACACTTGTGACGAGCGCTATCGGAACTGATGGGTACGAACCAGCTTTCCATCCATGCCAAAAGAGATAGAGTTTACCAAAAAAACCGGATGGTGGAGGGATACCCCCTAGGGATGGTGAACGTAGAACTGGAGAGAATGTTAGAACAGGATCCTTCATGTATAATCCCGC